GTGTCGCTTAAGTTATATAGGAATTCTTGAACCCAAGAGTTAAGAATAACGAGTTCTTCATTACCTAGAATAGAATAACCACTTAGAATAACGAAACAGATTATATTTGTCGAGAAGTGTAAAATTGTATGGATGCGATCCTCGTTGTGCATCTTGATCAATTGGATCGTTTCTTTGTAGATTTCGATGTGAGGCTTTTGTAAATGTGTTTCCGGGTATTCCTTTATCATTTCGTCCAAACGAAGGAGTTCCTCTAAGTCTATGAATTTTTTTAGAATACTCTTTTCTTGAATATCATTTAAAAAAATTTCGGATTTACTAGTATTCCACCAATTAGTAACCCAAGATTCCATACTTTTATTAAATGAGAAAGAGATACACCAAGGCAAAAATACTATAGATCCAAGATATAGAAGGGAAATTAATACTTTCTTTTTTACCATTTTTTCGTCTGTGAATTTTTTTATTTTTAATGAACACACCCCATTCGTCGACTCTATACGATGCTGATATTTCTATCAAGCATAAGTTCTATTACAAGTCATCGAGCCCATGAATCTATTTCCGGTTTTTTTTTTATGATTCAGTATAGTGTTTAGTCCTTGAATTTAAAAAGAATACAGAAATAGAATAAGAAAAAACCCACTTCAAATTAATAGTAGTCAGATTTCAAGACGAAAGAACTCCCGTTTTATCAAAATTTTAAATATTTCAAAAAAAAAAAAGAGGATTCTTAACTTTTTCTCTCTTGAAAAGTATTCATTCTTCAGTTCCTTTTTCTTTTTTCAAAATACTTCAATTGGTACACGCAAGAAATAGGCCAATTCAGCAGCTTTTTGCTCAATTTCTCGTGGAGTCAAATTCTCATCAGTACGAGTCAAGGGAATGGCCCCCTGTCCTTTGATTTCCATATAAAGGACACGACGGGCATAAATACCCTCTTTAATTTCGATTCTGATGGACTGAATGTCTTTCATAAGGAATCGGAGGAATATGCGACGATTTTTTCCAGGGAATCCCCAACGAAAAATACACACTACGCCCTCTTTTATATCGAATCGATCATAACCACTACCCACATTCCACGAAATTGTGCACCACAAATAGGAACTAATAAAAAGACCCGCGATCCCATAAAAAGACATCACGATCCCTTGTGGAAAAAAAATTATTTGCTGAGAAGGAAATAAAGATATAAAATTCCTACCAAAATAACTGGACGTTCCAACCAATAAAAACCCTAATGAACCTAAAAAAAGAATAAAGGCCCAGCAGAAATTACTTGTTTTTCGAGACCCCGCGATAAGTTCTATCCATATACGTTCTGATCGCCAACTCATACTATACCTAGACCTAGTTGCATTTTATTGGAATTGGTAGAATAACAAAAATAATTTTTTTTTTTTTACTTTTTTTTTTGTTGCCGAAGTAACTCTCATCAACCAGCACTATTATGATGTGAACCTTGAGGGGTAATTCATTGAATTTCTTAGATCCAAACTAAAATAATAACATCCCTTTCATATGATTTACCATATGATTTCTTAATACATATAGATTTCCATTTCATAAATTCCCCCCGATTCCGATCTATTTGAAAATAGTTATAATTCATTTACCCATATATAATATTTACACATACATAAAAGCTTATGCCCAAAGGAAGTCACATGTTATACCATATTCTACTAAATATATAGCCGTGTTATGATCCAAGTAAGTCTTGAAAAAAAATAGATAAGATTTGTCCTTAGCGTATCTAAAAAATTTTGTTTTTTTGAACATAAAGAAATAAAGAAGCCATTGCAAGTGCCGGAAATACTAAGCCCACTAAAGGCACAAAAATTGAGGGAAAGCTGTTGAGAGTTATCATAGAATGGGTACCTCGATTTAATATTTGTACCTGTTATTTATTGTTATCGTTTTATATTAATATTTTAACCTTATCCTTATATTGTTATAAAGATATCTTATAATTCATATATAATTATTATATTATACTAAGTATACCTAAGTGAGTATATATATACTTAATAGTGAGTATATAAGTATATGTTTTAATAAATATATATTAATTAATAAAATACAATAAATATGTAAATAAATGGACCTATTCATCTTTCTACATGTTTCTACATGAAATATATGTATGATAATCCACCCTTTATATTATTCATCTTATTAGTTATTATCTTGTTCTTATCTTATAAATTTAATAAAATTTACTAAAGAAAGGGTTTCTTACAAATTTATAGAGAATTCGTTATAATAATTGACCCCCCAAAAAGGATTCTTAGTGGGGTATGATTTTCGGGAGATATAGAAAGATGCAAGACCTTGTTAACTAATTTCACGGAAGAAAGAGAAAGAATTCCCTCTTTTATTTTGTTTAATAGAGATTTCCTGGTCAGTATTAGTAACCAGGAATATCGATAAAAAATGATCCAGATGATTCGTTCTACAATTAAATCTTATGTTACCAAATAAAAAAAAAAAATTC